AAATCCAATGAAAAAGAAAGGAAAAAAATCGAATTTTTGTTTTTTAACCGTTCTTGGAATGGAAGCTGAACTTCCTTTTGGTGCTCTCCGAAAACGACCTTCTTTTTTTGGACCCATTTATAAAGAACTTGAAAAAAAAATTAGAAAAGTTAAAAAGAAATGTTTTCTAGTTCTAATAATTTTTAAAGAAAAAACAAAAAGTTTTCTAAAGGTCTTAAAAGAAAAAACAAGATGGGTTATCGAAATAGTTCGATTTATAAAAAGAATAATGAAAAAGCTTGCAAAAACAAATCCAATTCTCTTATTTGGATTGAGGGAAGTACATGAATCGAGTCAAAATAAAAATGGAAAAAATTCTATAACTATAATAAGTAATCAGATTATTCATGAATCGTCCATTCGAATTAGATCCCTGGATTGGACAAATTATTCACTGACAGAAACAAAAATGAAGGATCTGATTAATAGGACAAGTACAATCAGAAATCAAATCGAAAAAATAACAAAAGACAAGAAAAAAATATTTATAACTCCAGATATAAAGATTGGTCCTAAGGAGACAAGTTGTGATGATAAAAGATTAGAATCGCCGAAAAATACAAATATTTGGCAGATATTAAAAAGAATAAGTGAACGATTAATAAGCAAATGGCACTATTTTCTAAAATTATTTCTTGAAAGAATATACCTTCTATGTATTATTCATATTCCGAGGATCAATGTAAAACTTTCCCTTGAATCAAAAGAAAAAATTATTGAGAAATATGGTTACAATGATGAAACAAATCAAAATACAATTCATTTTATTTCGACTATAAAACATTCGCTTTCGAATATTACTAATAAGAATTCACAGAGTTTTTGTGCCCTATCCTCCTTGTCACAGGCATATGTATTTTACAAATTATCACAAACCGAAGTTATTAACAAGTATCACTTGAGACCTGTACTTCAATATAACGGAACATCTCTTTTTCTTAAGGATAAAATAAAGGATTATGTTGGAACACAAGAAATATTTCATTCCGAATCAAGGCATAAGAAACTTCGCAATTTTGGAATGAATGAATGGAAAAACTGGTTAAGGGGTCATTCTCAATACGATTTATCCCAGACTAGATGGTCTAGATTAGGACTGCAAAAATGGCGAAATAGAGTCAATCAAAGTTATATGGTTCAAAATAAAGACTCAAAAAATTTGGATTCATATGATAAAGACCGATTAATTCATTATGAGAAAAAAAAGAATTATGCAGTGGATTCATTACCGAGTCAAAAAGCAAAATTAAAAAAAAACTACAGATATGATCTTTTTTCACATAAATATATTAATTATGAACATAAGAGGGACTCATATATTTTTGGATCACCATTACAAGTCAACGAGGTCCTAGACATCTCCTATAATTGCAACACATATAACCCCGAATTTTTTTATGTGTTAGACGGTGTAGCTATTAGTGATTATCTAAGAGAAGATTCTATTATTGATACGGATAAAAATACGGATAGAAAATATTTTGATTGGAGAATTTTTAATTTTTGTCTTAGAAAAAAGATCGATATTGAGGACTGGACCAATATGGATAACGGAGACAACATCAATAAAAAAACTAAGACTGGGACTAATTATTCTCAAATAATTGATAAAATTGATAAGAAAGATCTTTTTTATCTCGCGATTCATAAACAAATCAACTCATTCCGTCAAACAAAAACCTCTTTTGACTGGATGGGAATGAATGAAGAAATACGAAATCATCCCATGTCGAATCTGGAACTTTGGTTTTTCCCAGAATTTGTGTTACTTTATGATGCATATAAGATTCAACCGTGGCTCATACTAATCAAATCACTTCTTTTCCATTTTATTGGAAATGCAAATGCTAGTGAAAATAAAAATCTCAACGGAAAGCAAAAAACAGGTCTTCGTATATCACCTACTCAAAAAAAATCTCTTGAATTTGAATTCGAAAATGGAAATACAGAAGAAAAAGAGCAAGCAGGCCAAGGAGATTTTGGCTCAGATCTATCAAACCAAGAGAAAGATGTTAAAGACAATTATGGGGGATCAGATATTCAAAGTAGAAAGGAAAAGCAATCTAAGACTAAGAACACCGCGGCAGCAGACCTCGCTTTCCTCCTGAAACGATATTTGTGTTTTCAATTGAGATGGGATGCTCATTTGAATCAAAGAATAATCAAAAATCTCCAGGTATATTGCCTTCTGCTTAGACTGATAAATCCACAGGAAATTGCTATATCCTCTATTCAAAGCGAAGAAATGAGTCTGGATGTAATGCTAATTCAGAAAGATCTAACTCCCCCAGAATTAATAAAAAAAGGAATATTGATTATCGAACCGGTTCGTCTGTCTATAAAATGGGATGGACTATTGATTATGTATGAAACCATAGCTATTTCACTGGTCCATAAGAGTAAGTACCAAACTAATCGAAGAGGCCGAGAAAAAAAAAATCTTGATAAGAATGGTTTTGATGAATCTATTGCAAGACATGAAAGGCTGGATGGGAACAGAGACGAAAATCATTATGATTTACTTGTTCCTGAAAATATTTCATCTCCTAGGCGGCGTAGAGAATTGAGAATTCTCATTTGTTTAAATTCGGGAAATGTGAATCTTTTGGATAGAAATCCAGTATTCTGCAATGAGAACAATGTAAGGACCTGTGGTCAATTTCTGGATGAGGGCAAGCATCTTAATATAGATACAAATAAATTCATTAAGTTCAAATTATTTCTTTGGCCCAATTATCGATTCGAAGATTTAGTTTGTATGAATCGCTATTGGTTTAATACTAATAATGGTAGTCGTTTCAGTATGTCAAGGATACATATGTATCCACGATTGAAAATTGGTTGATAATCCATTTCTTATACATCACGTGTCATATCGGATATGGTATAGGAAAAACAGATGTACACACCCGTTGTGTTAGAATACATTATCGTACATGATACTGATTCAATGAACTTATGAATTAGATCTAGGAATGAATGGGCAGACTCCTCTTATCTTATGTCCAAATTTCTCTCTTTTGTGGTTGCAGAAGCATACCATGTTTTTTATCTATATCCGAATCAAATTGCAAATTTGATTATTGATTAATTGAATTTGATAGAACAAGCAGTATATGAATCAATCCAGATTATTGTGTATACCAGATTCAACCGTTTGGCATTATTATTACTAATCGGTAAAATCCATATCTGTAAATGTAAAAAAAAAGAAAAAAGGGGAGAAGAATTCTTTTTATGGTAAAAAATTCATTAATCTCAGTTATTTCGCAAGAAGAAAAAGAAAAAAAGAAGGGTTCTGTTGAATTTCAAGTATTCAATTTCACCAATAAGATACGGAGACTTACTTCACATTTGCAATTGCACAGAAAAGACTATTTATCTCAGAGAGGTCTACGGAAAATTCTGGGAAAACGTCAACGGCTGCTGGCTTATTTGTCAAAGAAAAATAGAGTACGTTATAAAGAATTAATGGGGCAGTTGGCTATTCGGGAGCCAAAAACTCGTTAAGTTAATTTGACGATTTGAATTACTTTATTTTTTATTTATTTTATATTTATTAGATCTTGAATTTGGATGAACTTCGTTTCGTTTTCAGCAATTCATGGAATAATGAATCGGGAAAAAACATATGACTGTACCAGCTACAAGAAAAGACCTCATGATAGTCAATATGGGTCCTCACCACCCATCAATGCATGGTGTTCTTCGACTCATCGTTACTCTCGATGGTGAAGATGTTATTGACTGTGAACCCATATTGGGTTATTTACACAGAGGAATGGAAAAAATTGCAGAAAATCGAACAATTATACAATATCTGCCTTATGTAACCCGTTGGGATTATTTAGCGACCATGTTTACAGAGGCAATAACGGTAAATGCACCAGAGCAGCTGGGAAATATTCAAGTACCTAAAAGAGCCAGCTATATCAGAGTCATTATGCTTGAACTGAGTCGTATAGCTTCTCATTTGTTATGGCTTGGACCTTTTATGGCGGATATCGGTGCGCAGACCCCTTTCTTCTATATTTTCAGAGAAAGAGAATTGATATATGATCTATTCGAAGCTGCCACAGGTATGCGAATGATGCATAATTATTTCCGTATTGGAGGAGTAGCTGCTGATCTACCTCATGGTTGGATAGATAAATGTTTGGATTTCTGCGATTATTTTTTAACAGGGGTTACTGAATATCAAAAGCTTATTACGCGGAATCCCATTTTTTTGGAACGAGTTGAAGGAGTGGGCATTATTGGGGGAGAGGAAGCAATAAATTGGGGTTTATCAGGACCAATGCTACGAGCTTCGGGAATTCAATGGGATCTTCGGAAAGTTGATCATTATGAGTGTTACGACGAATTTGATTGGGAAGTCCAATGGCAAAAAGAAGGAGATTCATTAGCTCGTTATTTAGTCCGAATCAGTGAAATGATGGAATCCATAAAAATTATTCAACAAGCTTTGGAAGGAATTCCAGGGGGGCCCTATGAAAATTTAGAAGTCCGACGCTTCGATAGAGCAAGGGATTCCGAATGGAATGATTTTGAATACCGATTCATTAGTAAAAAAACCTCGCCCGCTTTTGAATTATCGAAACAAGAACTTTACGTGAGAGTGGAAGCCCCAAAAGGGGAATTGGGAATTTTTATGATAGGAGATCAGAGTGTTTTTCCCTGGAGATGGAAAATTCGTCCACCAGGTTTTATCAATTTGCAAATTCTTCCTCAGCTAGTTAAAAGAATGAAATTGGCTGATATTATGACGATACTAGGTAGTATAGATATCATTATGGGAGAAGTTGATCGTTGAAATGATAATTGATACGACAGAAGCACAAGCTATCAATTCTTTTTTCAGATCGGAATCCTTAAAAGAGGTCTATGGGCTCATATGGTTGCTTGTCCCTATTTTTACTCCTGTATTGGGAATCATAATAGGGGTACTAGTAATTGTGTGG